AATCAGTACTGAACATCCCTCCTGTAATAGTACAGGCTCCCATAGCAATGACGTATTTTGGTTCAGGCATTTGCTCATATAATCTCACTAAAGAGGGAGCCATTTTCATTGTGACTGTGCCGGCTGTTAAAATTAGGTCCGCTTGCCTAGGACTTGATCTTGGTACCAACCCATAACGATCAAAGTCGAATCGCGAGCCTATTAATGAAGCAAATTCAATGAAACAGCAGCTGGTACCATATAGAAGCGGCCATAAACTGGAGAGTCTTGACCAATTCGAAAGATCATTCGATGTAGTTGAAATAACTGAATTGGGGGTTGTTTGGTCAAGTAACGGAAACTCAATCAAATTCATAACTGTCTCAATGTAATTTTTTCCTTCCTTTTTTTTTTTATTGTCTGAATACTCAGTTAAGACCATTCCAACGCTCCCTTTCGCCATGCATAAACTGAACCCACAATTGGGATAAGCACGAAAATTAAAGCTTCGATAAATACAGATACACCCAATACATCGAAACTCATTGCCCATGGATAAAGAAAGACCGTTTCAACATCAAAAACAACAAAAACTAGAGCAAACATGTAATAGCGGATTCGGAATTGTAACCAAGCGTCTCCCATAGGTTCTATGCCCGATTCATAACTAGAGAGCTTCTCTGGTCCTTTACTAACCGGGGCTAAAACTCCTGAAATTACAAATGCCAAGATAGGAATAACGCTTGATATTATTAGAAATGCCCATAAAATATCATATTCGTGAAGCAGAAACATAAATGTACTCCTATTAATGTGGAATATGCTTAATTATTCTAGTTGGCATTGTCAATTCATCCAGAACTTGTTTTCCTAGGTGAAACAAGAATTTTTTTTAATCAAATCAAAGTGTATAGTTCAGAGTTTGTTTGCTGCGTGGCATGTCTTGTTTAGAGATTCATCCAACGGAATCGGGATTCCGTTTTTGATTTTGATTCTATTTAGATATGGTGTAGAAATAAGGCGCTCTTACACAAACAAAACTCTCTCACTTTGTCTCGCTTTCTCTATTCTCTATAAAAAAATAGATATAAGATTAAAAAATATTAAATAAAAAAATTCTAAATAATAAAAATAATTTAATTAAATACTAAAATATACTAATCTAACCTAATAGAATATTCTATTACTAATGTATTCTAATGAATAGTAATACTATAACTATGTTTCATAATTCTGAAACGTAATACTATGTTTTTGTTTTTTTCTTGATATTTCCTTATATTTATTTCTTTGTATTTTATATTTAGAAATATATATTTCTTATATAAATTATATGTAAATATATAATTTATGTAATGTATAAATAATAAAATGAAATAAGATAATGAAATATTATCAAAAAATAATATCAAACATAACATAGTTATTATCAAAACCAATAATTTTGGGGGGGGGGTAAAAAATGTCTAGGGATTTCTAACATATTCGAAGTATTCTTTTCATTAAAATCCGGGTAAAGGATCGTCGTTGTTTCTATTGATTTTATACAAATACGAATACGTAAACACAATCTAATGCATCGAACTATTATATTTTCTTTCTTTTTCTTGTCCTAGATTTGACACATACTGATCTGATTAGATCCATTGGAATGAATTATTGTTTTTATTTTCAGGTACCTATGTATTTACATGAATATGTGGTAATGCTTTCATTTCATTTCTATGAAACAACCAATGGTCTGGTCTGTCCAGTCTATAAACAAGTACTAATGAGGAAATGAAAACTATACTAAACAAAAATAGAATGTCTATACAAAAATAGACAAATAGAATGTATTAGGGCTATACGGACTCGAACCGTAGACCTTCTCGGTAAAACAGATCAAACTGATTATTATCGAAATGATTCGAACTGTTTCAAAGACCCAACATGCATTTTGTTTGTTGCATTGGGCTCTTTCATCAACTGATGTAAAGATCAGTTAGTCCACCATATTTTTTCTTTACAGGAAGATAATGAGCTGGCTCCATGTGCTCTGATTCATTATTTGTATTCAGATCTAGTAGCAATACCAAAGTGTTTCAAAGAAGGGTTACCTTGACTTAGGTCTGCCTTCGGCTTAGATCAACCTAAGTTAAATGGAGTCTCTATCGTTCCGCTGCAAGAGTCGAATATGAGACTTCATACACCTTAAAGTTCATAGGATGAAAGGAGGTTTTTTTGAAGCCCTTATACTCATTATGCCTAGCATTGAATGGGCTGGGTATTTACCTTATCAACTATCAAATCAATGACGGGTTCTATTTGATTTGGCACCTAAATTCGCACCAAAATCGGACCGAACCAAATATTTGTCATGCTATTGTTCTCTCGAATCTATGGAGTAAGACATTGATTTTTCAATAAGATCAACTATGTTCATTGCATAATAAGCTCCCTTGAAAAGCATTGGCGCACGTGTAAACGAGGTGCTCTACCTAACTGAGCTATAGCCCTTGTCATAGATATCTTAACATATAGATAATTTCTTGTCAAGATGGATATTTCCTAATCTCACATGATAACTCTTTGATCCGTTTACTGTTAACAGATTGGTATTGCTTAGAAATTATATTCTATCTATAATCCCCGAGGTGATGGGTCTTCTTTTGCGGTGATAAATTACCTACTTAACTCAGTGGTTAGAGTATTGCTTTCATACGGCAGGAGTCATTGGTTCAAATCCAATAGTAGGTAGAACTTATTAGATACCGGAGTCAATGCAATGGTATCTAATAAGTTTTTCTACCCATCCTCCTTTTTTCGTTGTATCAGATTAGACTTGATTGTCTTCAATTGGCAGAATCTAAATGTGGTGTATAAAAAAGAACTTCTAAAAAACTTCTTTTGATTATTTTGATGTATTGACTAGTAGGAAATAACATTGACAGCCTCTACTCGTGTCCTAGCTCGTCTGAGAGCTAGATTCGCTTCAATCACCTGTCTCTTACCCTCAGCTCTACTCAAGTTAGCTTCAGCTATTTTAAGAGTTTGTTGAGCTTCTTGCGGATCAATGTCAGTACTCATCTCCGCATCATTTCCTAAAATGGTGATCTCATTATTCCCTATTCTAGCAAAACCACCCATCAGAGCCACCGTTAACCATTGGTCGTTGAGGCGTATTCTCAAAAGACCTATATCTACAGCCGTGGCAATAGGGGCGTGGTTCGGTAATACACCAATTTGGCCACTATTTGTAGATAAAATGATTTCTTTCACTTCTGAATCCCAAATAATTCGATTAGGAGTCAGTACACAAAGATTTAAGGTCATTTCTTCAAATTGCTCTCCACTTCTAAGTTCATAGCTTTCGCGGTAGCTTCATCGATGTTACCCACCAAATAAAAAGCCTGCTCGGGCAGACCATCTAATTCTCCGGAAAGGATCAGTTGAAACCCCCTAATTGTTTCTGCAAGACCAACATATTTTCCTGGAGAACCAGTAAATACTTCTGCCACGAAGAAGGGTTGTGATAAGAAACGCTCAATTTTTCGTGCTCTTGCTACAGTTAAACGATCCTCCTCGGATAATTCGTCCAACCCAAGAATAGCTATAATGTCCTGAAGTTCTTTGTAACGTTGTGAAGTTTGCTTAACTCTTTGCGCAGTTTCATAATGTTCCTCGCCAACGATCCGAGGTTGTAACATAGTTGACGTTGAATCTAAAGGATCTACTGCTGGATAAATACCCTTGGCAGCTAATCCTCTTGATAGTACGGTAGTAGCATCTAAATGTGCAAATGTAGTGGCAGGAGCAGGGTCGGTCAAATCGTCCGCAGGTACATAAACTGCTTGGATCGAAGTTATAGATCCCTCTTTGGTAGAAGTAATTCTTTCTTGCAAAGAACCCATTTCTGTACTAAGGGTAGGTTGATAACCCACTGCAGAAGGCATTCTCCCTAATAATGCGGATACTTCTGATCCTGCTTGGACAAAACGAAAGATATTGTCGATGAATAGAAGCACATCTTGTTCATTAACATCCCGGAAATATTCTGCCATAGTTAGGGCAGTCAAACCAACTCTCATACGAGCTCCCGGCGGTTCATTCATTTGACCATAGACTAAAGCTACTTTTGATTCTGCAAGATTTTTTTCATTAATTACTCCGGATTCTTTCATTTCCATGTAAAGATCATTTCCTTCACGAGTACGCTCTCCTACTCCGCCAAATACGGATACGCCTCCATGAGCTTTGGCAATGTTGTTGATCAATTCCATGATGAGTACTGTTTTACCTACTCCAGCTCCCCCAAATAGTCCGATTTTTCCTCCACGGCGATAAGGAGCTAAAAGATCTACCACCTTAATACCTGTTTCAAAGATTGATAATTTCGTATCTAACTGTATAAAGGCAGGCGCAGATCTATGAATAGGAGATGTTGTGCGAGTATCTACAGGACCTAAATTATCAACAGGCTCTCCAAGAACGTTGAAGATTCGCCCGAGAGTAGCTCCGCCGACTGGAACACTTAGAGGAGCTCCTGTGTCAATCACTTCCATTCCTCTCATCAGCCCATCTGTAGCACTCATAGCTACAGCTCTAACTCGATTATTTCCTAATAATTGTTGTACCTCACAAGTCACATTAATTTGCTGACCGACAGTATCTCGACCCTTAACTACCAAAGCGTTATAAATATTAGGCATTTTGCCCGGGGGAAAAACGACATCCAGTACTGGGCCAATAATTTGAGCGATACGCCCTAGTTTTTTTTCTTCAAGTGTGGAAACCGCAGGGCTAGAAGTAGTAGGATTGATTCTCATAATTATAATAAAGTGAAATATGTCGAAATCCTTTTTGGAATAATACCAAATCGAAAATAAATGTCCGATAGCAAGTTGATCAGTTAATTCAATAAGAGATAAATGGGAGATAGCACTCGATTTAGTTGGTACCGCCCAACCGAATCCGATTCAATCGTTTACTCATTCAATGAGTAAATTTTCAAGTTCAGCCAATCCTTTTTTTCAAAAAAA